AAAGGTTTAGATCTTAGAAAGGGGTATAACAAAATAATAAATAAATAGAAAATAAAAAATAATAAAACTAAATAATAATAAATAAAATAAGAAAAATACTCAAAGAGAGTGTTCTTAGCTTATTGAAAACGCCTTGTAATCTTCAACCAATTCTGTGCTTCTATATAATTTCCAGGAGTAAGCGCTATAGCTTGTTTCCAATACTCAGCGGCTTGATCGAACCACGCCTCTGCAATTTCGGAATCTCCCTGACGAATGGCCTGTTCTCCTCGGTCGGAATAGGCGAGTAAATTCCTTTCCTTAGAACCGTACTTGAGAGTTTCCTACCTCATACGGCTCCGTAGTCAATTGTTTTGGTACCTCCCCCCTTTTTTTTTCTCGAGTTAACCAAAGGGGGTTAATTACATGAGTTTCGAATTTGAATTTTGATTTGATTAATAATCCGTTTTGTTTTATCTTTTCTCCCACCCTCAGAAGAATAAAGCGTAGGCATTCTACTATCATTAGAATTTTCTGAAAGGTAACTATCTCGCTTTCATATAGAAATAGATCCATTTTATATAGAATCTTTGAAAAAGACCCTTCCTCATAAGAAAGAAAGGACTTACTATCTTTGGGATCTGATGCTGCACCGCTGCTCAATACTTTAGGTGATCGTCTCTGTTACATAAGTTGATTCCTAAAGTATGTCTCATATTATGACATAAGACATAAGGAAGCAGTTCTTAGTGTATCGGCCAAAAATCTCGCTAATTGATCTTTACGGTACTTCCTCTATCAATTAGATCCTTTATCCATAGAATAAAGTATATAAGCCTATTTTTTTTTCTTCCTATTTTGACTTCTATGAAGTTTCTTTCTTTGCTACAGCTGATAAAAATCGTTCTTTTTGACGATGTATATGTAGAAAGCCTATTTTTTTTTTTACTAGTGGATTTGGCTCTTTCTTTTTCTTTCTATAGTGGAGATAGTCGCACGTAATGACAGATCACGGCCATATTGTTAAAAGCTTGTGGTAAGAAAGGGTTTCGTTCTAGTGCCCGAAAATAATATTCCAAAGCTTTTGTGTGTTCTCCATTACTTGTGTGAATAAGGCCTATATTATAGAGTATATAACTTCGGTCATAGGGATCAATTTCTAGGCGCATAGCTTCATAATAATTCTGTAAAGCTTCCGCATAATTTCCTTCAGATTGGGCGGACATCCGTTACGGTCGTTATTCAATTTAAAGAATCTCCGTTCCAGAACCGTACGTGAGATTTTCATCTCATACGGCTCCTCCCCTATGTGCATAATGAGAATAATACAGTGAATCAAAAGGCAGTAAAATATTCTCATTATGAACTGAATGGGGCTAGTGTTTTTACAAGAAATCTCTAGCCAACCTTACTGCAAAAGATCTTTTCGTAACATCGAGCGCGTCAGTACTAGATAAAAATGTTAAGTTAACTCCAACAATTTCTTTGTCCTCAACGTCTCTTAATTTCTAGGAATTAGTCACTTCAACAGTCTTCGATGGTTATATGGGTATTCAAAGTACGAACGAGATGGATGCCTGTTGTCCCAACCATTGTTCTTAGTTTGATCCCAATAAAGAAAAGGGATAATTTATAACAAAGTTTTCGTGTTGTTGATTCCTAGACGTAGTGCTTCTTCCTCTATGCTGCCTATTTATATGGTACTAGTGGAATTGGGTTAACCTGCAATACAGAACCATAGTTCTAGGTTCAACCTTTCGCTCAATGCTAGAATCGACAATTGAAGCATCTGAGGCTGCATTAATCGGGAATACACAACAGAAGGAATTGTTTTATTTATAAACTTCACCTTCACCAGGCGTAGAGTTATTTCAAATCTTTCTATCCCGACTAATCTTTTTTTTTCCTCAGACTTGATAGTGGTAAGTTAAGTTAAGTAAAAAAAATAAAAAATCAAATCACACCATCTCGGTAATAGGTAAATGCCTCTTTTTCTCCTGAAGTTGTCGGAATTATTCGTAATAAGATATTGGCTACAATTGAAAAGGTCTTATCAATAAAATTTCCAGTTATCCGGGATCTAGGCATAGGTAGCACTCAATCCATTTTATAATTTATTTTTATTACCTCTCGTGAGAAAACGACCCCACAAAAAAGGAATTGTACAGTACAAAATAACATAAAAAGAGACTTGACTCAGAAAAAAAAAAAAAGAGAAACTAACTATAAAAATAGAAAACTTTGAATTTTAATCAAATAAAAGTCGCTGGGGAATAAAGAGAATTTTATTTTGAAAAATTCTTTGTTAAATTTGTTAAAAACAATAAAGATATATTCGTAGACAGCGCGCGCATCCCTTTCTGATAACTAGACCGGCTTAAATCAATGGATAGGGAGGACTCGAACGGGTGGTTTCTCTTTTTTTTTTTCGTTTTTTTAGTTATAGTTAAAATTAGATTGTACATACCGCACCTATCCAATAATGTAATATGAATGACTCGCGATTTACTCGGTTTCTGGTCCAGAATCGTTATGTAGGAAAGATGGCCGAGTGGTTCAAGGCGTAGCATTGGAACTGCTATGTAGGCTTTTTTTGTTTACCGAGGGTTCGAATCCCTCTCTTTCCGTACCTTCATCTAATTTATCAATATTACTGACTGAAATATATCAAATCACATAAGAATGGATACCTTTATTCCCACCTTTCCTATAAATAAAGTCTGTATTCCTCATTTCTGCGGTACAAAAAAGACTGTAAAGAGTGGTCAAAGGATAAAAATATCTCTACCCCTAATATGATATATGATATATGAATGGGAGAAAAGCCCCCCCCCCCCCACGCTTATATTTACTTAGGAACCAGGGGGCAAAATTGTCCGAACCTTTATTTTATTATTTTATTATTTTAGATTATTTATTATTTTAGTTAGGTTTAAGTCTGACGAGAATAATATTCTACGACTAATAATTCATTTATTTTCAAGCCAATCCATTTACTATCTATTATTTGATTGACCAATCCTTTGTGTTGGAATGGTTGAAAAGTCAAATGTTTTGGCAATTCCTCCTGGGCGGATGAATCAAGATGGTTTTGAATCATAGCTCTAGATTTTTGTTCATCCTTCACTGTAATAATATCTCGAGGTTTGCAGCGATAACTTGGTATATCTACTATACGACCATTAACTAAAATATGTCTATGGTTAACTAATTGGCGGGCTCGAGGAATAGTTGACGCCATACCTAATCGAAAAAGGATGTTATCCAAACGCATTTCGATTAATTGTAGTAAAACCTGACCCGTTGACCCTTTTGCTTTTGCGGCGATACAAACGTATTTAAGTAATTGTCGTTCTGTAAGACCATAATGAAAACGCAATTTTTGTTTTTCTTCTAAACGAATACGATATTGAGATTTTTTACCGGAACGCGATTGATTTCTAAGATCGCTTACGGCTCTAGGCCTTTTACGAGTTAGTCCCGGCAAAGCCCCCAGACGGCGTATTTTTTTGAAACGAGGCCCTCGGTAACGTGACATAAAAACTCCTTATTTCGCTTATTTTATTGAAATTTCATATTAAAACTGAACTAAAGGATAAATATGATAAATGGGGGGCATGAAATATTATACTACAAAGACTAATGAGATGGATTCTCTCCCAGACGTTATTGTATATACAATAATAATGTTTTTCTGGAGAGCTTTAACTTTTCTATTCATAATGGAAAATTTCTCCCACATAATAATATAATCGGTGATTCTTAGAAAAAAGGGGAAGAAGCTTTTTCAATATTCTTTGATGTCAAAAAAACATTATCAATCAAGTAAAAAAATCAAACAAATAATGAAAAGCCGGCTATCGGAGTCGAACCGATGACCATCGCATTACAAATGCGATGCTCTAACCTCTGAGCTAAGCGGGCCTACATAAGAATAACAACCGAAATTGTACATCGAAATTGTACATGCACGGGAATTTAGTAAACTACTCGAATCGTAGTTAGTTTTTTTTTTATTCTTAGTTATTCAAAATTAATATACATAATTAATATAGAATAGCAAAACAAAAAAGAAAAGAATCGACCGTTCGAGTATCTCAAATTGCATGAGAAAAATGAGAGGGGAAGAGGCATATATAATAAATGTGGTATATATCTATATTGAATTGCGGATACAGAAATGTTAGAATCATTTCGGATTAGACCAAATAGGAGTCTCCGATCGAGATGAAAGAAGATAGACAAGAAATCAAATACAAATAGAAAGACTTTTATAGGAATTCTTTTTTTTTTAATTTAATAACTTCTACAGTTCCGATAGATTATAAATGAAAGAAAAAAAAGAATAGCAGCATAATAAGATCGATCTTAATATAAAAAAGGGGGGATATGGCGAAATTGGTAGACGCTACGGACTTAATTGGATTGAGCCTTAGTATGGAAACTTACTAAGTGATAACTTTCAAATTCAGAGAAACCCTGGAATTTAAAATGGGCAATCCTGAGCCAAATCCTGTTTTCCAAAAACAAAACAAGGTTCATACATATACATAAAGACGGAATAAAAAAAAGGATAGGTGCAGAGACTCAATGGAAGCTGTTCTAACAAATGGAGTTGACTACTTTGCTGTGCATTAGTAAAATCTTTTCGTCTAAACTTTTGAAAGGCTAACTTTATATACATATGTATGTGTACTAAAATACTATCTCAAATAATTAATCGCAAATAATTAATGATGGCCTGAATCTGTATTTTTTTTTTTAGTATTATTTATATCTAATATTATTTATATCAAAATTGCAATAAAAAAAAAAAAGAATTTTGTTTTGAACCGATTTCAAGTTGAAGAAAGAATCGAATATTAATTGATTAAATTATTCACTCCATAGTCTGATAAATAACTGATTAATTGGACGAGAATAAAGATAGAGTCCGATTATACATGTCAATATCGACAACAAGGAAATTTATAGTAAGAGGAAAATCCGTCGACTTTAAAAATCGTGAGGGTTCAAGTCCC